CTCTACCACTGAGTTAAAAGGGCCTGTTTCATTTTATTCCTTAAAAAACCACTATGAGTTTAGTGAATATAAATATATTGAATTATAACATATTTATAGATATATATTTTATTTGCATAATGGCTTATTCCCAAACGAAAGGTTGGATTTACAGCAATTTTATTTACCTAGTGCATATAGGGTAACCTAGGAAATATAGGGCAAATAAGAAAGGTTTTTGACATTGGATTTCATAAATATCAATCCAATGAATTTCGCTATGATAGACGTCCGTTCAATTAGAGTCCGTCTTGAGTCCATTCATTGGATTGATACATGTACCTACTAATTCAACATAGATTCAAGATGAGTCGTTGATGAAGAGATTCGATGAACAAAATTCTTAGAAAAAAGTCCAAATCATAAATATAAATTCTAAATCGAAATATAGTAGATAATAAAAAATAGATTTATATAGAATAGCGATTCTAATGAATGATTCAGAAATAGACAAAAAATTCTATGGAATCATGAAAGACGAAAAAATACTTCGGATCTAGTCAGACCATATCATTCTATTGTATGTTGACAATTTCAAAAAACTGCTCATACTATGAGCATAGTGTGCTGGTGGTCGGGCAAATATGCCCCCATCGTCTAGTGGTTCAGGACATCTCTCTTTCAAGGAGGCAGCGGGGATTCGACTTCCCCTGGGGGTAAGGTATTACGAAAGGAAAAATGGATCAGGGATTCTAAGTAAGCCCAGAATTTATTCTTCCTGGGTCGATGCCCGAGCGGTTAATGGGGACGGACTGTAAATTCGTTGGCAATATGTCTACGCTGGTTCAAATCCAGCTCGGCCCAAGAATTCGCTAATCCACAGACATGAAATGATATAACCCCTTTGTTCTCCAGAAATGCCCGATACGAAAGAAAAAAGGGAAAATTGTTGTACCACCCGCTATTTTTTGTTTGGCTCTTTTCCTTTTTTCAAAAAAATTATGATCTTGCTGATGATCTAGATTCATATCATGATCTGTAAGTATAAAGTCTAAGAGAAAAAAGAGTTTTTTTCTTTCCATTACTTTATTCTTTTTTTCTTTATTATTTTTTTCATTGAAAGAACGATTATCAATCGATTTGGAAATAAGTAAAGGATTACGAGTAATCCTTGCTGTTCGCACTCAAAAGCATTGATATATATATCACTCACGTCTCTGTTACAAGACGACGATTCTAATCTAAATAGAAAGTCTTTGAATGAAATCATAAGACTATGTATACTGTATACTTTATTTCCCTGGGATTGTAGTTCAATTGGTCAGAGCACCGCCCTGTCAAGGCGGAAGCTGCGGGTTCGAGCCCCGTCAGTCCCGACGGATCAAAATGTAATACAAAAAAAATACATAAATTGCTCTCTCCTTTTTCTGTAAAATGTAAAAAGAGGACAAATAGCATAATGTCATTTCCAAGGGATCCCTCTTAATTTTTCTATTTTTTATTTGTTATTTTTCGTTTCCCATCAAACAAATATGGGAATTTCCATTTCGTTACCTAGTACCGATTTGTGGGAGAGAAAGATATGTGGATTAGTACAATTATTGGTAGCAATATATGGAGGATTTCAAACTAATACCATACTTGGGATCTGGCATTTTCGATTACTCCGACGTCTTGTAATGTAAAATTTTGTGTAATCTCAATTACTAATTTGAATTTGAAAAAATCTATCTCATTCAAACTTCCCACTGAATTTTTTTGATATATTATACGCGTTCCTTTCCTAATCCAAGGAAGGAGGAGTCTTAATAAAATAAATAAAATAAATAAAGATCAAATAAAGGGTTTCTGTCAAAGAAAAAAACTCTAAATATAGTGAATCTTATAGATTTTTTATACTGGCACTCATTTTTATCACACCTTTTTTGTTTTCGAAGAAGATTGGCTTCTTAAAGGAGTTAAGTTATAACCCCTGGTTATTTTTTTTTTTGCTTTTATCCTTTGTTGGGGTTTGTTTGTAACCAATGTAAGCGTAAAGGCGTTTAGATGAGATTTCATCAGATGAGAAAGCAGTCGTTTAGAGAAAAGAATGGAAAAAGTGAGAAATAAAAAAGAAAAAGAAAGTCAAGAAATTTTTGATTCGGTATGGATAAAGGATCTTCCTATGGTATATTATTTAATTCTCGACGATGAATCGATTTGATAGTTCAGATATTGTTATTCATGATATTTAATTTACAGGCAAAAGAGTTATCATCTCTATGGGATTAAATCCCGAGTTATTGCGAAGTAAAGAAAAATCAAATAAATAGTGAGATTATGGAAGTCAATATTCTCGCATTTATTGCTACTGCACTGTTCATTCTAGTTCCTACTGCCTTTTTGCTTATAATATACGTAAAAACGATCAGTCAAAGTCAGGGCGATAAAGTTGAATGAAACTTGACTTCTTAATTCTTGTCAATGATTGAAGAAACAAAATGAAAAATGAAAAGGATTCCAATTTCGTGTCTTAAACGAAATGAGCGGATTAGAATCAACAGTATTCTATGAGATCCGGTAGTATGAGTATGGTAGAAAGATTCCTATTTCTTTCTACCATACTCTCTATTATTGTTATTGTTATGTAGTGTATTTGTACTGGATAACGATGTAGGCGGCTTAATCTTAATATAGATCAATCTACAATCTAAATGCGTATTTTCCTACATGTATATATGAATTATCGAGATGTATTCACTTAATTGAATATTTAATAACCGAATAATAACCGAACTGCTTTCTTTTCTCTTTAAACAGTTTTAAACAGTTAAAGGGGGAAACAGAACAAATAAAAAGGCAAATAAAAAGGTTAAAAAAAGGTTTACACTCTTCCGCATTGTCTAGATCTGTAACACTGTTAAGAGCGGGGTTTATCAAAATATAAATTTTAGGAAGAATTTTGTTATAAACGGATTTCAAATCATTTGTATTCATTCCGTAATTTGTTTGATTGAAATGATATTATTCGTATTTTTCTTTTTTTTTTATTATTCATATTTTATTATTCATATCATATATCATAGAATAGAAGTCATATATATATATGAATATGAAATAATATAGAAAGTTCTTACTCAGTATATAGGATTATTGTTATTCAATATATTTGATTATTCATAGACTACATTACTCTACTAGAATTCAATATAATATGGAAATGCAGATAATTTTATCTAGAATGAAATAAAATTCAAATAATAAAAATAATAATTAATAAGAAGAGTTAAATCTTTGCCAAACAATTTATAAAACAATTGATGCAGTTTGATTCCTCAGTTCAATTCGTAGTACCTCGACTCTAGAGTCCACTTCTTCCCCATACTACGAGTGAAAGGGAAAATGTAAAGACTACCATTAAAGCAGCCCAAGCGAGACTTACTATATCCATGTGAATTCTATCCCCTATCTCTATGAATATGAAGGAATTATTCCATTATTATTCACTAATAATAGTCGAATTATTGGCACAGAGTCAAAAAAGGATTTTGCTCCATACCATTGATGAAACGATCTAATAAATCCAATTCAATTCTAATGAGTTAGTATATGATTTGTAGTAGAATCGGTAAGGATTAAGTACAAGCAAAATAAGCAGCGACGCTCTTGGAAGTATCAAGAAAATTTTTCTAACATGTAAAAACAATAACATGTTTTGTTGTGCTTCATTAACTCAAACGTCTAAAAAAGATAGAATCAAGATGGAGCGCTATTTATTACATACCCCTATTTTTTTCCATTTGATCGAATCTGTACCTTACCTTCTCCCCATTCTCTATGTAAAACAATCGTAAGACAGTCTAGTCAAGAATGGAATAGGAATTCCCTAAAAGAACTTCGTTTTTTTTTATTTTATATATTTTTTATATAAAATAAAGTAAAAACGGCCAATTAATCCATTCAATCAATCTAATTAGTATTGAATGCCCCAGTACTCAGAGATTTTTATGAGTCTGTAGACAAAGTACCTTACGCCATTTCTGCAATTACTAATTAACTTCCTCTTGAGTATTCACTCTACTTTAAGATCCAATCAGTAGACATTACATTTAGTAGTGTAAGGGCTATCAGATTAAGATTTATCAACTCCCCACTACTAGAAACTTGCCTTGAATCCGAGACGAAAGAATTTACAGCACTTTAGAGGACAGAACTTTCAGATGTTTAGAATCAAGCAAGTATCAAGAATCCTTTTCTTCCGTTGGGATTGCGTTGAGGACAAATTTGGCAAGTTAAATCAGCAAAACAATAGGGGTATTTCGAAGTTTTTGTTGATCAGGCGACACCCGGATTTGAACTGGGGAAAAAGGATTTGCAGTCCCCCGCCTTACCGCTCGGCCATGCCGCCAAGACGATACAAAATAGCCGAAAATATCCCCACTTTTCTTTTTAGATTGGGGTGAGAAATCAAATGTGGCTTTTCAGTCACAAAAGCAAAAATTCAGGACAAATCGGGACCATTAACTATGTGACTGTGAATTCATGAACGATTCTCGGATTTTAATCTAAAATTTTCTTTCCCTAATGATATAAAAAATTCAAATTAATACATAACTAATCAAGATTAAAAAAAAAGTCTTCTCGGTTATATTATATTAATATTATAATAGCAATTATGCATATATGTAAACCCCAGAACCGAAATTGTTTTACAGATATCTAATCAAATATCTTAACTGTTCTGTATATGATTTTTATACATAGAAAATAGGAACTTTGATAGAACACGACATAGGCTGTCCTGAATAGAAATTCAATAAAGGAGGAGATATGTATAGATAGCTAGAGTCATATCTGAACATGTTTAATAAATGCAAGTCTTCTTACGCACTTAAATCATATTATATGAATTAGACTAAAAAATTAGGTAAAAACGTCTCCTTTATATTATATGATTATATGCGAATCTTTTTTTTTAACTGAATCGATGAAAAATTCAATATTAATAAACTTTTTCGTTTTTCTGATTATTATGTCTTTCT